AAGGGAAAGACTCCATGAAAGGAAGATTAACGATTCATATAAATCACTTAGTGGAAAATGTCCCGAATAAACCCAACGAGTAACTAATAATCCTGTTATACAGAAAAAAGTAATTATCATGCCCTTTTCGGATGAATCATATAGGTTTATGATTTTATCGACTAAAAAGGTTATAAAATGAATTGTAATTACAATTGAAACGATCGAAAAAGAAATATGAGTTAATATATGCTCTAAGGTTGAAAATATCATAAAAATTTTTTAAAAGAGGAGTCCCTTAATTATACAAAGGGAAATCGGGAATTGAATTCATTATAGGATCTATTTACTTTTTTTAGGAGATGACATGCCGCCACTCGGACTCGAACCGAGATGCTCTAGCACTGCTTCCTAAGAGCAGCGTGTCTACCAATTTCACCATAGCGGCTTGTCTTGAACTTATAATAGCCTATGAATAAGCAATCGTCTAGATTTTAGAATTCAATTGGGTGCAATATTTTTTAGGAAAGCTTCAAATTCATGAATAAAAGTTGGTTCAAATAGGTATTTGAAGGTTCATTATTTTAGGTTAGGGTCTTAGTTTTATTGTGTATTTTATACTCTCCTCAACTTAAACTCTTCTAAAACTATATAGTCCTACTATGAATTAAGAGATAGAACCCCCCCCCCACACAAAAATGTTTGTTTTAATGAATTGTTTTTGATTTATTTGATTTCAAAAATCAAAATCAAAAAATCCATTTCCTCAATGAACACAAAAAAAAAAAACAAAAAGAGCCTGTTTTGGATTATTCAAAATTGACACAGATTTTTCCAAAATAGCCTCGCTAAGTGTTTGTGAGTGGATTGATGGCGAGAGATATATGGGATCTTATATAGGAATTCAGAGAAAATACAAAAGGAAGAAAGTTCCACAAAGAGGTTTAGAATTTTAATCAATTAGTTTCAATGATTTTAGTAACGAAAGATTTTCTGTCCGCCCTTTTATAGATTATAGAGAAAAAGGGGATCTATAGAAAAAAGAAAACCTTATATTCTTGTAACAAATAGGTCGATGGGGAAAATAATAATCCCTGCCTTGGAAATGAGACAATATACTAAAAAGCAAATGGAGTATCTTGTGTTTTTTGTCAAGAAAAAAAAGTATTTTTTTTTTCGAATTCGGTATGGTAAACAGAAAAATTCTTATTTTACATATTCTAAGAGCGGAACGATTTCCATTCCCTGTTGAGTTAATCAATAGGAATGGAAATCGGGAATTTGATTTTCGAAACGAAATGACTCGGTTTTTGAGTCAGGCCAATTCCGATTATTCCAACGTGTTATGTTTTATTACTTATTTTATTTGTTTGTTGCACAAAAAAACTTTTTGAATTCCCAGTAGAAAGAGATTTCCCTAAGGAAAACGCTTTTAACGCTGCCCAATACCCCTTCCCTTTCCAAAAATTTTTACGAATACGCTTTTTTGATGCAGAAGTACGTTTTTTTGGAACTGCCATTTAAATAAAAATTAAGAGATTACTCATTGGTATAGTTGGATGTGAAAGACATCTATTGTTCAAAATAAATTTTCGCTTTCTAATTTATTATGTATTTCTTTTCTAGATAATATTTTTGATTCGAAAAAAAAAAAGAATAGATAAGATGGGTGCAAGATATGGGAAAATGGGCATAAACTATTACTAAAAATAGTAAAAAGAAGAATATTCTTTTTTTTTTTAGTAACTTGTGAAACTCGGGAAAAAATATGCCTAATTTGACTCGAATTTGAAAGTTAGAAGGAGACTAGTAATTAATCTCTATGATTTGACCAATTATAACTTCTTGATTTGAATATTTGAAGTATTTAGCAGAAACTCAGAAAGAATAAGTAAAAAGAAATAAAAATTCAAAAATTCTATTTAAGTTGGTTTAAGTTAGTGCATATCTTCATTTTTTTATTGACTCCTTTCAAAAGAGGTAAGATCCGGTGAATCGGAACCAATTAATATTAATTAAGAACTAAAAAACTTTTTTTATGGAACAGACATATCAATATGCGTGGATCATACCTTTCCTTCCACTTCCAGTTCCTATGTTAATAGGAGTGGGACTTCTTCTTTTTCCCAGAGCAACAAAAAATCTTCGTCGTATGTGGGCTTTTCCGAGTATTTTATTGTTAAGTATAGTCATGATTTTTTCAACTAATCTGTCTATTCAGCAAATAAATAGCAGTTTTATCTATCAATATGTATGGTCTTGGACCCTCGATAATGATTTTTCTTTAGAATTCGGCTACTTGATCGATCCACTTACTTCTATTATGTTAATGTTAATCACTACTGTTGGAATTATGGTTCTTATTTATAGTGATAATTATATGGCTCACGATCAAGGATACTTGCGATTTTTTGCTTATATGAGTTTTTTCAGTACTTCCATGTTGGGGTTAGTTACTAGTTCGAATTTGATCCAAATTTATCTTTTTTGGGAATTGGTTGGAATGTGTTCGTATCTATTA